TTGTTTAGTCTTGAATTGGGATCAAGACAAAAAAAGTTCTTCTATCGAGGAGGCCCGCGCTTCTTTTGTTGAAGTAAGCACAAATGGTCTGATTCGTGATTTCCTAAGAATCAATCTATTGAAATCCAAAATTTCATATATCAGGAGTAGAACTAGAAAAAGGGATGATCCATCAGGTTTCGGACCGATCTCTAATAATGGATCAGATCCCACCAATATTAATCCATTTTATCCCAGTTATTCCAAAGCAAGGATTCAACAATCACTTAAACAAAATCACGGAACTATTAGTACGTTATTGAATAGAAATAAGGAATTTCAATTTTTGCTAATTTTGTCATCATCTAATTGTTTTCGAATGGATGCATTCAATCATGTAAAAGATCACAATGTAATAAAAGAATCAATTAAAAGAGATCCTATAATTTCAATTCAAAATTCGTTGGGCCCATTAGGAACAGCCCTTCAAATTGCAAATTTTGATTTATTAAACCATTTCAATTTAATAACTCATAATCAGATCTCCATAACTAAATATTTGAAACTTGACAATTTAAAAGAGACTTTTCAAGTACTTAAATATTATTTAATGGATGAAACCGGGAGAATTGTTAATCCCGATCCATGCAGTAAGAGTGTTTTGAATCCATTCACTTTGAATTGGTATTTTCTCCATCATAATTATCATCCTAATGATTGTGAATCTTTCTTCACAATAATTAGACTGGGACAATTTATTTGTGAAAATGTATGTATTGCCAAAAGCGGACCACATCTAAAATCGGGTCAAGTTATAATTGTTCACATTGACTCTGTAGTAATAAGATCGGCTCAGCCTTATTTGGCCACGCCAGGAGCAACCGTTCATGGCCATTATGGAGAAATCCTTTACGAAGGAGCTACATTAGTTACATTTATATATGAAAAATCGCGATCTGGTGATATAACGCAGGGTCTTCCAAAAGTGGAACAAGTGTTAGAAGTACGTTCAATTGATTCAATATCGATAAACCTAGAAAAGAGAGTTGAGGGTTGGAACGCGTGTATAACAAGAATTTTTGGAATTCCTTGGGGATTCTTGATTGGTGCTGAGTTAACTATCGTGCAAAGTCGTATCTCTTTGGTTAATAAGATCCAAAAAGTTTATCGATCTCAAGGGGTGCAGATACATAATAGGCATATAGAAATTATTGTACGGCAAATAACATCAAAAGTATTGGTTTCAGAAGACGGAATGTCTAATGTTTTTTCACCCGGAGAACTAATTGGATTGTTCCGAGCAGAACGAACGGGACGCGCTTTGGAAGAAGCCATCTGTTACCGACCCATATTATTGGGAATAACGCGAGCATCTCTGAATACTCAAAGTTTCATATCCGAGGCGAGTTTTCAAGAAACTGCTCGCGTTTTAGCAAAAGCTGCTCTCCGCGGTCGTATCGATTGGTTGAAAGGCCTAAAAGAAAACGTTGTTCTAGGCGGTATGATACCCGTCGGTACCGGATTCAAAAGATTCGTGCAAGGCTCAAGGAAACATAAAAAGATGCCTTTGAACAGCAAAAAGAAGAATTTATTCGAGGGGGAATTTAGAGATAGAGATTTTTTATTCCACCAGAGAGAGTTATTTGATTCTTGCATTTCAAGAAATTTCTATGATACATCAGAATAAGCATTTCTAGGATTTAATGATTCCTAATAGCGGATTCATCCTTTTATTTTATTTTAATTAATCGTGGTCCTGTGATTTGTTCCATGTGATTTATTAATAGTAATAAAGAAAATAAGGAATAGAATGAAATTAATTGCTTGGATCGTATATCAACATCCAATCTCCGGGAAAAGATAAGGTTCCATCGGAACAATTATTTATTTCAGGGTACCCCCTCTCTCTTTTTCTTTGTTTGAAAAAGAAAGAGAGAGAGAGGAAGTGTGGGTAGAAATGATAAAAAGATATTGGAACATTAATTTAGAAGAGATGATGAAAGCGGGAGTTCATTTTGGTCATGGTACTAGAAAATGGAACCCAAGAATGGCCCCTTATATCTCTGCAAAACGTAAAGGTATTCATATTACAAATCTTACTAGAACTGCTCGTTTTTTATCAGAAGCTTGTGATTTAGTTTTTGATGCAGCAAGCAAGAGAAAACAATTCTTAATTGTTGGTACCAAAAATAAAGCAGCGGATTCAGTAGCCCGGGCTGCAATAAGGGCTCGGTGTCATTATGTTAATAAAAAATGGCTCGGCGGTATTTTAACGAATTGGTCTACTACAGAAACTAGACTTCAAAAGTTCAGGGACTTGAGAATGGAACAAAAGACCGGTAGACTCAACCGTCTTCCAAAAGGAGATGGGACTCGATTGAAGAGACAGTTAGCTCACTTGCAAACATATCTGGGTGGGATTAAATATATGACAGGGTTACCCGATATTGTAATACTCGTTGATCAGCAAGAAGAATATACGGCTCTTCGGGAATGTATCACTTTGGGAATTCCAACCATTTGTTTAATTGATACAAACTGTGACCCGGATCTCGCAGATATTTCGATTCCAGCGAATGATGACGCTATAGCTTCAATCCGATTAATTCTTAATAAATTAGTATTTGCAATTTGTGAGGGTCGTTCTAGCTATATACGAAATTCCTGATTAATAATAAGATAGATTAATAATAAGATTAAGATAAAGAAATTATTTTGTGAACTCCATATATTTATGGATATATAATCGGTTACTATTTGTCAATCGTCCAAAAGAGATAAAAATAACTAGCTATATTATGTGATTTGTTGGTATTTAAAATATACAATTTTAGTAGGCAAATAAAAAAAACGATGGTTGAATCAAAATAATTCCTTTTAAAGTTTTCTTTCAGGGGGTAGTATGAATGTTCTATCATGTTCCATCAACATCCTAAAAGGGTTATATGATATATCTGGTGTGGAAGTAGGCCAGCATTTCTATTGGAAAATAGGAGGTTTCCAAGTACACGCCCAAGTACTTATTACTTCTTGGGTTGTAATTGCTATCTTATTAGGTTCAGCCATTGTAACTGTTCGGAACCCCCAAACCATTCCAACTGGCGGTCAGAATTTCTTCGAATATGTCCTTGAATTCATTCGAGATGTGAGCCAAACTCAGATCGGAGAGGAATACGGCCCATGGGTCCCCTTTATTGGAACGATGTTTCTATTTATTTTTGTTTCTAATTGGGCGGGTGCACTTTTACCTTGGAAGATTATAGAGTTACCTCATGGGGAGTTAGCTGCACCTACGAATGATATAAATACTACCGTTGCTTTAGCTTTACTTACGTCAATAGCCTATTTTTATGCGGGCCTTAGCAAAAAAGGATTAGGTTATTTCAGTAAATACATTCAACCAACTCCAATTCTTTTACCCATTAACATTTTAGAAGATTTCACAAAACCCTTATCACTTAGCTTTCGACTTTTCGGAAATATATTAGCGGATGAATTAGTAGTTGTTGTTCTTGTTTCTTTAGTACCTTCAGTGGTTCCTATACCTGTCATGTTCCTTGGGTTATTTACAAGTGGTATTCAAGCTCTTATTTTTGCAACTTTAGCTGCGGCTTATATAGGCGAATCCATTGAGGGGCATCATTAACGAATTTTGTTTTGAAATAGACTTTTTTATCTTATAGTCTAAGGCAATCTATTCTTGTTCAAGATAATCTACTTATACTTAGTGAACATAAATATACACATAAATAGAAAAAAAGTTTATAACGATCTAAAGGAATAGTAAAAACAAAAAGGAAAGAAATCTAAAAAAGTTTTGTCCTAAACGATCTTTTTCCTAGAATTCGTTTGAATCATTTATACCTTCGTCCAATCAATTTTTTTTTTGGCTTGATTATTTTGTTCATTTAATTCCAATCCAATTTTAGGAGTCATAATCTGAATAAGAGTTGTTTCCAACATGTGATTAAAAAAAGGGGTTTTTTCTATAGAGATAGAGCTATTTCTATTTCACTCGGTTTTATTCAATTCAATAGATTGACTAATAATAAAATATTAATAAATTATAAAAAAAAAATAATAATAAAATAACTTACAAGAAAACAAAGACTTATATTTCTATGCAATGATTCAGACTAATTAATTTGTCCATTTAGATTGATTGTATCCAAGTGGGATAATGATAAGGAAGAGAATAAAAAAAAATGAGATTCAGAAAAAAATGGATTATTATTATTTACAAGAGTGAAATCAAACTAAGTTTATGGAATATATATATAAATAATGGAATAATGGCTATAACTCAATTTTATTTTTGTGAATATTTCAGCATCTAAAAAATTTTTTTAGAATCCGATTGAATTTAAGATACGAATAGTTGGTTTACGTTATGGAAGAAAGACGTGTATATGCAATATTAACTATTTATATAGTTAGATATTCGTTAAAAGATAGGTCGTCTAAAAGATATATCTAATCTGCCCTGGAGATTTCGATAGGGATTTCACTAAAAAAGGGATTGCACTAAAAATCCCTCCTTTTCGTTTGGAACTGGGAATTCAATATTGAATAATTGAATAAAGAGATTAAATCAAGAAAAAGAATGAATAGTTCGAAATTTATTGGTTGATTGTATCATTAACCATTTTTTTTTGGTGCGAGGAACTTATCATGAATCCATTGATTTCTGCCGCTTCCGTTATTGCTGCTGGGTTGGCTGTTGGGCTTGCTTCTATTGGACCTGGGGTTGGTCAAGGTACTGCCGCGGGGCAAGCTGTAGAAGGTATCGCAAGACAACCCGAGGCAGAGGGAAAAATACGAGGTACTTTATTGCTTAGTCTGGCTTTTATGGAAGCTTTAACAATTTATGGATTAGTTGTAGCCTTAGCACTTTTATTTGCGAATCCTTTTGTTTAATCAAACGTATTTTTTTTTATTGCCTTGTACTTGCTGCTTGTTTTTTCGAATTCTACCAAGATTTCATTCCTAAAATTACTTATTTATTTTTATTTGGACAATAA